AATTCGCGCCTACTCTGACTTTCGCGAGACATGCAAGAAACGATAATAAATCTCGTCGTTAAGTTAATTGGAATTTGGAATTAAGAATAGAAAAATTGAGAAAAAAAAAAATAGATGTGAATCAAACAAAGGCGGGGGATAACCTTATTTATGACAAATTTTAAAAAGGTAGGGAATAACCCTATGATAAAGAACTCAAGTTCAGGTAAAGAAGTAAAAGTTTTAGCTCAACATATATGTATGTCTGTTTTAAAAGCACGAAGAGTAATTGATCAGATTCGCGGGCGTTCCTATGAGGAAACACTTATGATACTGGAACTCATGCCTTATCGAGCATCTTATCCCATTCTCAAATTGGTTTATTCTGCAGCGGCAAATGCTAATCATAATATGGGTTTGAAGGAAGCTGATTCATTCATTAGTAAAGCCGAAGCCAATAGGAGTACTATTGTGAAAAAGTTAAGACCGCGGGCTCGAGGACGTAGTTATCTGATAAAAAGACCGACATGTCATATAACAATTGTATTAAAAGATAAATCTAAATCATTTTTAGATCAATCTAAGATTTAGATTCATATAAAATAAAAAAATATGGATGAAAAATAAAATAGAATAGAAAAATATGGGACAAAAAATAAATCCACTTGGTTTCAGACTTGGTACAACTCAAAGTCATCATTCCTTTTGGTTCGCACAACCCAAAAATTATTCCGGGGGCCTACAGGAAGATGCAAAAATACGGAATTGTATCAAGAACTATGTACAAAAAAATAGGAAAATATCCTCAGGTTTCGAAGGAATTGCACGTATAACAATTCAAAAAAAAATCGATTTGATCCAAGTCATAATCTATATTGGATTCCCAAATTTATTAATAGAGGGGCAAACACGAGGAATCGAAGAATTACAGATGAATGTACAAAAGGAGTTTAATTCTGTAAACCGGAGACTCAACATTGCTATCACAAGAGTTGAAAAACCTTATGGACAACCTAATATTCTTGCAGAATATATAGCTTTACAATTAAAAAATAGAGTTTCGTTTCGAAAAGCAATGAAAAAAGCTATTGAATTAACTGAACAAACGGATACAAAAGGAATTCAAGTGCAAATAGCAGGCCGTATCGACGGAAAAGAAATTGCACGTGTTGAATGGATCAGAGAGGGTAGAGTTCCCCTACAAACAATTCGCGCTAAAATTGATCATTGTTCCTATACAATTCGAACTATTTATGGAGTATTAGGTATAAAAATTTGGATATTTGTAGACGAGGAATAATCAACCTTGTCTTCCCATTCTGTCCAGTGATAAAACAAAAAATGACAAACTCTTTCATTCTTTTTTCGTTAAAAATAAAAAAATGAACAATTCTAATTCTATAAGGTTAAATAAAAATTCGATTGATCATTTGGTATAATTGCTATGCTTAGTGTGTGACTCGTTAGTTTTTTCTTTATAGTTTCAAGTTGGGATTCAAAAAAAAAATAAACTGACCCCTGCTATAAACTTTGTAATTATATAAAATAAACTAATAACCAACTTATTGCTTCGTATTGTCGAGATCCCAAGAAACAGTCACTATATGAATGAGTGGATCTATCATATGGTTGTAGCAACTGAAATTCTTTCAACAAAAAATAGATCTGATTATGGGTTGTAAAGCAAAAAAAAATAAAGGGATGTGGATAAATGGAAGGATGATAGAAAGAAAGAACAAAAATATCAATGATATATGATTCCAATATGTATGGTCTATGAATCACGTCATAAAAGGCAGTGTGATAAAGCATCAATACTGATAATCAATACTGATAAGATAATTATAAATATAAGAATTTAAAAATGAAATAAATTTAAATAGAATAAAATAATAAAGAGCCTTCAGGTTAATAAAAACTGAGGAAATTGACTTGGGAACGAATTTTGTTGGAAGCTCCATTGCAAAGTTCGGACCTAACCATTAATGGAGAAGCTATGGGAACGACAGAACCTGTGACTGCATAGGCTTCTATTGAAAACGAATCCTAATAATTCATTGGGTGGGATGGCGGAACGGACCAAGAAAAAATTGATTTATTCTGAGAGGTTATGAATTGAACCTTCGAATGAAACAGGAAAGAGTAAATATTCGCCCGCGAAACCTCTATTTATTGGATTACAATCTTTTGTCGTAATTCGATAGAGGTAAAAAAAAATAAGGAAAGGATTCGTTATGTTATAAAAATAAAAAAGAGAAACATTACATTATCTATAAGGATACATAAATGTACACACACGTCTAGCTGTATTGTATATCTTGTATCTACATCTTCCTTCTTATGTAAGAAATTAAATATCAATAAAAGCCATTACTTGGTGTATTATCTATTAATGTGTACCTATTAATGTGTATCTATTAATGTGTATCTATAATATTATTGAATTAGAATCCTTTCATTCGCGAGGAGCTGGATGAGAAGAAACTCTCATGTCCGGTTCTGCAGTAGAGATGGAATTAAGAAACAACCATCGACTATAACCCCAAAAGAACCAGATTTCGTAAACAGCATAGAGGAAGAATGAAAGGAATATCTTGTCGAGGCAATCATATTTGTTTCGGCAGATACGCTCTTCAGGCACTTGAACCTGCTTGGATTACAGCTAGACAAATAGAAGCAGGGCGAAGAGCAATGACACGATATGTGCGTCGTGGTGGAAAAATATGGGTACGTATATTTCCCGACAAACCTGTTACAGTAAGACCCGCGGAAACACGTATGGGTTCGGGGAAGGGATCCCCTGAATATTGGGTATCCGTTGTTAAACGGGGTCGAATACTTTATGAAATGGGTGGAGTATCAGAAACTGTAGCTAGAGCAGCTATCTCAATAGCTGCGCGCAAAATGCCTATACGAACTCAATTTCTTATTTCAGGATAGAGATGCAGAACTAAACAAAAAGGGGTATTGGGGATGAAAAAACAACCGCAGGTTTATTTATTTCTGGACGGACAATATTTCTTTTTTTTCTTTCATACTTTTGCATTGAAATAACAGATTGAAATAAAAATGATATGATTCAACCTCAGACCCTTTTGAATGTAGCGGATAACAGCGGAGCTCGAAAATTGATGTGTATTCGAATCATAGGAGCTGGTAATCACCGATATGCTCATATTGGTGATGTTATTGTTGCTGTAATCAAAGAAGCAGTTCCCAATATGCCTCTAGAAAGATCAGAAGTAATTAGAGCTGTAATTGTACGTACATGTAAAGAACTCAAACGTGAAAACGGTATGATAATACGATATGACGACAATGCTGCAGTTGTCATTGATCAAGAAGGAAATCCAAAAGGAACTCGAGTTTTTGGTGCGATCGCTCGAGAATTGAGACAGTTAAATTTTACTAAAATAGTTTCATTAGCTCCCGAAGTATTATAAATAGTAGTAGATGAGACTATGATATAGTAGGGTATCTGAAATATATCAAATTAGTAGATTGTGTCTCACGTATATACTTTATAATAAAAAAAAAAAATAAAAAAAAAGGAAACATGTTGATTATATCAAAATTTGGAGGAACCTATAATTCTAGTTCGTCATGGGTAGGGACACTATTGCCGATCTAATAACTTCTATAAGAAATGCTGACACGGATAAAAAAGGAAGGGTTCGAATAGCATCTACAAATATCACCGAAAACATTGTTAAAATACTTCTACGAGAAGGTTTTATTGAAAACGTTCGGAAACATCAGGAGAGTAACAAATATTTCTTGGTTTCAACTCTGCGACATAGAAAAACCAGAAAAGGAATATATAAAACTAGAACCATTTTAAAGCGTATCAGCCGGCCCGGCTTACGAATTTATTCCAACTATCAACGAATTCCTAAGATTTTAGGTGGAATGGGAATTGTAATTCTTTCTACTTCTCGAGGTATAATAACAGATCGAGAAGCTCGACTAGAAAGAATTGGAGGAGAAATTTTGTGTTATATATGGTAATCTTCCACCTCTGGTATCCTAATTTGATCTCTAACTTCCTATTTGTAAAATAGAGAGGAAAAGTGAGTTATATAACTCTTCCTCCATTAGTTGATACTTCAAGGAGGTTACCTGGAATGAAAGAACAAAAATTGATTCATGAGGGTTTAATTACTGAATCACTTCCCAACGGTATGTTCCGGGTCCGTTTAGATAATGAAGATCTAATTCTAGGATATGTTTCAGGGAGGATCCGCCGCAGTTTTATACGGATACTACCGGGAGATAGAGTAAAAATTGAAGTAAGTCGTTATGATTCAACCAGGGGACGTATAATTTATCGACTTCGCAACAAAGATTCGAACGATTAGGTTATTTTTTTAACCATGGGTATACAATTCGAAGTTCAAAAAAAATTCAAGAGACTTATTCTCTTCCAAGAAGTGGATTCAGAATTAAGGTAAGGAATAAAAAATATGAAAATAAGGGCTTCCGTTCGTAAAATTTGTGAAAAATGTCGACTGATTCGCAGGCGTGGACGAATTATAGTGATTTGTTCCAATCCGAAACATAAACAGAGACAAGGGTAATTCTTCTAAAAAAGAACTTTACTTTCCAAAATAAAAAAAAAATATGTAAAAATAAGGTAAAGGATCCGTTTTAACATGAAATGGATATCTCCATATCTTTTCTTTTTGTATATTTCTGACTCATAAATATGAGATGATAAAATATGACAAAAGCTATACCAAGAATTGGTTCACGTAGGGATGGGCGTATTGGTTCACGTAAGAATGGACGTAGAATACCAAAAGGCGTTATTCATGTTCAAGCGAGTTTCAACAATACCATTATAACTGTTACAGATGTACGAGGTCGGGTAGTTTCTTGGGCCTCCGCCGGTACTTCTGGATTCAAAGGCACAAGAAGAGGAACACCTTATGCTGCTCAAGCCACAGCGGTAAATGCTATTCGTACAGTGGTTGATCAGGGTATGCAACGAGCAGAAGTTATGATAAAGGGTCCTGGTCTCG